AGATATCTATTTTTATATATTTAGATATCTATTCTATGTATTTAGAATATTTATAGATTTATTTAGAATTTATACATATAGAATAGATATATAGCTATATAATAAAAGAATAACTTTTTCTTTATTCTTTAATGAAAGTAATACCTCTTGTGTAATATAACATAGTAATTATTGTTTTTCCATTGGGAGAGATGGCTGAGTGGACTAAAGCGTCGGATTGCTAATCCGTTGTACGAATTATTCGTACCGAGGGTTCGAATCCCTCTCTTTCCAGTTCCGTTGATTATTTGGTATTTTTTTACCTTTCAAATTTTTGAATTTAATAGTTAAAGATGTAGAATAGATAAAAATGCTAAAAATATTTAAAAGCAAGTCAAAACTCTTATTTTTTATTCTCCGCGGCCAGGATTACGCCCCGGGTCATTAGATAAAAATCCAAAGATGAAGAGAGAGACAAAGAATATCACTACTGTGTAAACAAATAGTTTGAGAGTAAGCATTACACAATCTCCAATTTTGGTTTGGAAAAAAAGAAAATAGATTCTCTATTTTTATACCCTATATATCACAATAATTTGGATCACAATAATTTGGATATCAAGAAATGAAATAGTTTTTAGAAATAGAAAAGATTTTTTATAAATTCATTTGTAATAAGAGTTGAGTCTTTCATTGCCAAGAATTTGCCTTCACACCTACAATTAGATATTGTGGAGGACTCTTATAATTTATAATATAGGGCTCCCTTTCAAGTTCAAGGGAATGGAAAAGAAAAATGTTTAGAATGAGTAATATCGAATAGGGTAAGCCCTATTTGATTTTTCGCGTCTATATAATAACTTGAATGCTTGAATTGGGGGAGGGCTTATACTATAAGACTTATCTGATCTTATAAATTGTTAGAATTTTTTTTTCTTGAATAAATTATTTTAGGACAGTATTAAAAACCTCATCGAAAACTTACAGCAGCTTGCCAAACAAAGGCTAATAGAAAAAAGAGCACAGGGATGACTGGCATTACATCTACAATTGGATTCAAAAAAGCGTAGGCTTCGGGCAATTTTGTGAAGAAAAAACTGCTTGAATAAATAGCCGAATCAAAACAGATACAAAACAAACTAAAAATATTAAGCATAATCAAATTTTATTCTTGAAGATATTTATTCTTGAAGATAATTCTATTTTGATTGAGTTATTAAAATATTGAGTTATTAAAATATTATTAATGATGATATCAAAATTTATTTATATAAAATAAAAATAAAGTAAGATAGACAAAAACCCTTATTGATGAACCTCACTCAATCAAAAATCCTTCAATTCTCAAATCAAAAAAGAATAGAAGGAATCATATTTTCATACAATATCTTAATTGAATTATATATTATGATCAATAAATTGAGTTTAATTCTATATCTACATATATTAAAATCTGAGCAATAAACTAATCTATTCCATAAGATATTTATTGGAACGGGAATTGACGAAGAACTAATACCTATATTAGTTTTTATTAGTGTTGAGTTGAATAGAAATGGGGCGTGGCCAAGTGGTAAGGCAACGGGTTTTGGTCCCGCTATTCGGAGGTTCGAATCCTTCCGTCCCAGCGTATACCTATTCTATACATAAAAAAAAATTACCGGCTTTGGCAACCTTTTTATTATTAAGAGAATAATAAATGCAATTCTTCTTTCGTTTCATATTTTTAATAACTTTTCTTGGACTAATTTATTTTTCAAAAAGTGGATTGTGCTCAAATAATATGGAAATGGAATTGAATCTATCTTTTTTTTTTCAGGGACGGGGGAAACAGATATCAAAATTAAAATTCAAAACAAAAAAAGTTGAACGGTTTTTTGATCACATTCTTATTTTATTCCCCTTATCTCTTCCTATTTACGTTAGTTACTGAGAAAAAAGTTTTACGTCTCACGCCTTACAATGATACACATTTTGAATGCAATTTTTATCCACTTATATATATACCAACGAATCCTTTATCGAATCGTTACAAGTGATGTTTGAGTACGAAGAGAAGGAAGAGCTGTTCGGAAAGTGGGTTTTTATGATCCACTAAAAAAGAAAACTTATTTAAACGTTCCTCCGATTCGATATTTCCTTTAATTTTAAAAGGCACTCAAACGACAGGAACTGTTCATGATATTTTAAATTAAAGAAGGCAGGGGTTTTTACGGATCTTTGTCTTAATTAAAGACACTGAATTTAATGAAATACAAAAAAAGGGGGGGTGTGGGTCGTTTGTATATATATATAGCTTAGCTTTGTATAAACTTTTCTATACTATCCCTTCCTTCACTCTTGTTCTATTTATATCTATCTTATTTTTGAAAGTTCTTATTTCATTTTATTTATCCTTTTACCTACAGTGGTTTTGTTTGTATTTATGTGGATATTAGTGCCAATCCAATACAAGCCCTTAGTTTATCTGTTCTTAGTTTTTTTATTCTAATTAGAAAGAATTATTCTATTCTAATTAAAA